AAATTACAAAAATTCGTCCCCTCCTGCGGATTAACCGACATTTTTGACAAATTTTACGAACAGAAGCCCTTATTTTCATAGCTGTTATTCCTTAATTCCGAATTCATTGGAAGAAAATAAGTTTCTTGAAATTTTGGAACCATTCAATTTATCCCCCTAATAAAAGATTGAAGTTGAAAAAACCACCTAATTATTCTAACCCTTTCCTTGATAGGGATTCTAACAATTCTATGCCCCCGGCCGGTAATGATTTACCTTAAATTAATTGAAATTGAATTTTTATCCTATCTACTGATAGTATACGTATAAAAAAACTTCTTTGGGTCGTTCCTAAAGCATAATCTCGAATCATATATTCATTATCGAAAGGAATCCTGATCATACCATTGAGAAATAATTCAGTAATTAAACCCTCACGAATTCATTTTATTTTTGTTCTTTCGTTCCAGGTACTTCGAAGTATCAACTAATGTAGGACAGGAGGAGCAATATTAGTAGACAATTTGCCCTTATTTCTTTTTTTTTTTCACAAATAGGAAGGTTTCGGATACAATTCGGATATTAAACGGATTAATTACCATATATAACACAAAATTTCTCCGCCGATTCCTTCTAGTCGAGCCTCGCGGTCTGTCATTATACCTCGAGAAGTAGAAAGAATTACAATACCTATTCCGCCTAAAATTCTAGGAATTTTTTGATACTTAGAATAGATTCGTAGACCGGGCCGACTGATCCGTTTTAAATTGAAAGTATTTTGATATGGTCCTTTCCTATTTCTTCTATGTCGTAGGGTTAAAACAAAAAAGTATTTCTTGTTTTCCTGATGTTTTCTTATGTTCTCGATAAAACCTTCTCGTAAAAGTATTTTAACAATGGTTTCGTTGATGTTAGTCGATGCTATTCGAACCGTTCCTTTTCTATTCATGTCAGCATTTCGTATAGAGGTTATTATTTCAGCAATAGGGTCCCTCCCCACCGTAAATTCTCCCTTCCCCCGAATTTGGATATAATCAACATGTTTTTTTTATTTATTAGTATTAAAGGTATATGCATAAGACATAATCTAATCTACTTGAGACATAATCCACAATTTATCTATGTCATTTCAATAATTCCGTTTAAATCGATAATTCTATTGAAGTCTCATCTTATATTTATAATACTTCAGGAGCTAATGAAACTATTTTAGTGAAATTTAACTGTCTCAATTCCTGGGCGATTGCACCAAAAATTCGAGTTCCTTTTGGATTTCCTGCTTGATCAATTACAACTGCGGCATTGTCATCATATCGTATTATAATACCGTTGTCGCGCTTGAATTCTTTACAAGTACGTACAATTACAGCTCTGATCACTTCTGCTCTTTCCAGAGGTGTATTAGTATTAGCTATTGCTTTCTTGATCACAGCAACAATAACGTCACCGATATGAGCATACCGGCGATTACTAGCTCCTATGATTCGAATACACATCAATTCTTGGGCCCCGCTGTTATCTGCTACATTCAAATGGGTCTGAGGTTGAATCATTTTTGAATCTCTTCTTTCAATGCAACAAAGGACGAATAAAAAAAGAAATATTGTTTGTCAAAAAAAGAAAATCTACAATTGTTTTTTGATTCCTAAGACCTCTTTCTCTTGGTTTTCTATATTGCTATCCTGAACTAATGAATTGAGTTTTTATAGGCATTTTTGATGCTGCGATTAAAATAGCCTTTCTGGCTATTTTTTCGGCCACTCCGCCCATTTCATAAAGGATTCTACCAGGTTTAACGACGGCTACCCAATACTCGGGAGATCCTTTCCCCGAACCCATACGTGTTTCCGTCGATCTTACTGTAACTGGTTTGTCTGGAAATATACGTACCCATATTTTTCCACCACGGCGTACATTTCGTGTCATTGCGCGTCGGCCGGCTTCTATTTGTCTAGATGTAATCCAAGCAGGTTCAAGCGCTTGAAGAGCATATCGACCGAAACAAATACGATTACCGCTACAAGATATTCCTTTTAGTCTTCCTCTATGTTGTTTACGGAATCTGGTTCTTTTCGGGTTATAGTTGATGTCTCTTTCTCAATTCCATCTCTACTACAGAACTGGACATGAGAATTTCTTCTCATCCAGCTCCTCGCGAAAAATCACTAAAAAAATAGTTTATTAAGATTAGTTTTAATAAATAAAATGTAGTTTTAATTTAATAAATAATAAATTGAATCATGGGATTCTTTAAGATAAGATTTCATCCAATCTATTAGAAATTTGTATATTTTATTTGAATATATAGAATTCAATCTGGATTTTCTTTCTATTTATAGATAATTAATGTCTAATGTCTTGTTATAAGGAATGCTTATTTTACATTTTTTATCATATTCATTTCATATTGAATCAACAAAAAATGAGTAATCCAATAAAAGAAAACTTTCGCGGGCGAATATTTACTCTTTCAATATCTATTTGTTCAATATCTATTTGAATTGTCGGGTTATCTCATGAC